CAATTTAATGAGATTCTGAAAGGAGGGTTCATTTTAGTTAAATTAACTAACTAACGTTTTTTCTTTTGCTGAAGAAGTTTTGATAGCTACGGATCACAAAAAACACTAAAATCATAACAGAAAAATGCATTGTGGAAAAATCGATAGTTTCTTCCGAAAATGAAACTAAAATTCAAATAGAAAAATCAAAAGAATGGAAATAGTCTTTCTTCTTTTTGTTGTTGCTTGAATATTTTATATTCAATTGAATATAATAAATAACAAGCATTTTTGTTTTCAAATTAAATAAATCATTATTTATCTATAATTCGTTGGAACAAAAAAAGGGGCCCGGCTAGGTACTGACCAGGCCAGGCCATCAGAATAAGAAGGGCCTTTCGAACAAAATCAACACAAGGATGTCTTCTTTTTTTTTTTTTCTTTATTTTTCTTTTTTTTTATTTTTTATTTATAGGCTCGTTCGAGCCCTTCCTTTATCTAATCTAAAAGAAATTCCTAATTTGTATATCTCTATAGAATAGAGAAAGAAAGACTCCTTACATTATGTGTAATGTAGTAATTCTCTTTTTCAATTGGGAGAGATGGCTGAGTGGACTAAAGCGTCGGATTGCTAATCCGTTGTACGAGTTATTCGTACCGAGGGTTCGAATCCCTCTCTTTCCGGTTCCGTTGATGACTTGATTTATTTATTTATTTTTCCAATTTTTGAAATCTTAGTTAAACGTGTGGAATAGATAAAATCCTAAGAAAATTGGAAAATGAACCAAGGAAAACCCTTTGGATTTTATTCTTCACGTCCAGGATTACGTCCTGGATCATTAGATAGGAATCCAAAGATGAAGAGAGAAACAAAAAATATCACTACGGTATAAACGAAGAGTTTCAGAGTAAGCATTACACAATCTCCAAGATGATTTTTTTGGAAAAAAAAAAGAGAATAGATCTTCCATTTTTCTACCACATATGCTATTTTGACACCAAGAAATGAGGTTTTTCTAGAAATAGAAATGAATTGTCAGAAATTTATTTGGAATAAGAGTTTTTCATTAACAAAAATTTCTTTCATATCCAAATTCGATATTGTGGGAGACCCTAATATAATTAATATAATAGGGTTAGGGTCTTTCACTGGAAAAGGGTCAAAAAAAGGAGGAAATGGGGTAAGCCGGATTTATGGCGGCTATCCAAGAATTTCAATGTGTGAATCGAGGGTTCAGACTCTAAAACTTATCTGATTTTATCAATTGTTAGAGAATTTTTTCTCGAAGAAATCATGAATCTTCTAGGATATTATTAAGGATCTCATCGAAAACTTACAGCAGCTTGCCAAACAAAGGCTAAGAGAAAAAAAAACAAAGGTATGACTGGCATAACATCTACGATTGGATTCAAAAAAGCATAGGCTTCGGGCAATTTGCCGAAGAAAAAACTACTCGAATAAAGGGCAGAATTAAGACAAATACAGATCAAACTAAAGATATTAAGCATAACAGACATTTTGTTCTTGGAGATAATTGCATTTTTATTGAGTTATTGATATAAGGAAAAAGGAAGAAAGGAAGTAAGGTCTACAAAAAATCCTTCTTTTTCTTTGAACCCACCCAATCAAAAATCCTCCAATTCTCAAAGGAGAATAGAAGAAATCATACTTTCATACAATATCTTAATTGAATTATATGTAATGATCAATAAATTAAGTTGAATTCTATATCTATATGGATTAAAATCCTAGTAATAATCTATTCTATAGATATTTGGACTGGAGTTGACAAACAACCAATAACAATATTATTGTTTCTTAGTGTAGATTAGAAATTGATAATGGGGCGTGGCCAAGTGGTAAGGCAACGGGTTTTGGTCCCGCTATTCGGAGGTTCGAATCCTTCCGTCCCAGAGCCATATCCATTTTTTTATAATTTTAGAATAAAGATTGTTTTCTTGAACAACTTTCTGTTTAAAGTCTAATTTTAGATGGAATGTGATTCTTTTATATCTTATATGAATCATATCTTTTTTCACAAACTGAACTGAATCGAGGTCAAATGACACGCATCTGGACCTGAATCTATTTTTTATCAGGTAAGATGAGAACATGGATCAAAACAAAAGAGTTTGAATTCAAAAAAGTTGGGTGGGCTTTTCATCATATGTTCATTCCCTTTGATATTTAGGGAAGTTAGTTACGTGGAAAAACTTTCCATCCCATATCTATTTGAATTTTCAACGATGGATGTATTTTGAATCGAGATGCAAAAGAATCTATATTCCCTATCTCTTATTATTTATCCCGTAAATGAGGGAGTCTAATTAGTAATTAGATTTTTCTCGAGATCTCTGAATTCGAAACAAGAGCGAGTTCTTGATACTAATTCAATTCAATCAATAGGACTAAGTCTCTTAGTGGGTTAGACTAAAGCTTGACTAAATTTGGACTTATTGTTTGTCTTTGTAACTAGACAAGTCATTTCCCATACCGGATCAGGATTCCTTTTTTTTGCTCTATCATTCCCATAGAATGAATAGGGGAGTGGATAGGAGATAATCAGTATTAATTTAAATATCTGTATCTGTCCAAATCTCATTAACAAATGATCAAATAACATATTTATATATGTTTATATGTTATGGAATCGATGTATTTTCTTTGAATCTCTTTTTTTTATTTTATTTAGGTATTTTTTTTGTTTGGCTATAATGAAGAATTGTAAATCTATGTAACGATTGGATTGAGGCAGGGGTGATTTATCCTATCCCTTTTATTCACTTTCTGACAAGATTCGATTATTGAAATATTACTCAACCCCATGTTAAACAAAATGCATATAAAATGAGGAAATGTTTAGCTTATATCGTTCTATTTCAATGACAACAGTCTTTCGGTTTTTGTGAAAAAGGTTTGGGATCCCTTAAATTTTTTAAACTAAAATTAGTTAAATTAAGTATTATAGAATATCTATAACAGTGACAATTGTTCAGTCTATCTGATAGATACGAAAACCCCTCTCGATTTTTTCGATTTGGATTTTCGCAATCAGATGAAAAGAATAAAGATTCAAATCTTACCTTACATCAGTTTTTTTATCCATCTCATGAAAAAAAATGGGATTTCTTTCTTCTTTTCTGTGATCTATTTATCTATTTGAAATCAGTGATGGGTCAATTAAAAAAAGACTTATTTTTTAATGATGTCTAAATAGGAACCTTTTTCCATTCGAAATAGTTTTAATAAATATTTGGAATGATTCCTTGTAAGTTGAATCTTTGGTACTCAAAAAAAAAAGTAGGAAATAGGTCAATCTATCCTATTGAGTCACTTGAAGTAGCAGACTCAAAAAGAACTTATTTATTCGTTTATCTATTTCTTTTTCTTTATATATATATGTTAAAGATGGTGTCTTGCTAAGACTTCTTCAGAAAAATCTTTAACATATCATATATAGAAGAAAAAGTATAGATTACGCGATGTCTATGTACAACTGAACCAATGACTATTCATGATTCCATGATTGAATCAATTCCATACCGGTTCCAAATTAGAGGAATGTTATGGTAAAACTTCGTTTGAAACGATGTGGTAGAAAGCAACGTGCGACTTGAAGGACAGATCCGTTGTGGATTTTTACATCCGCTATTTTATATTTATATAGGAATGAAGGTGCTCTTGGCTCGACATCGTTTGTTCTGTTCCACTCGAACCCTTCGTTTTTTGCTTTTTGTTGGGTTGTAAATAGTCCACGATGGAGCTCGAGTGGAAAGGATTAATTCATTTCTCGGGGGCAAGGATCTAGGGTTAATGCCAATCAATAAATTGGAACAACTTCGTAAATATATCTTCGAGATAGAAATGGAAAGGATCCAATTTGAGCAAGTTTCCAATTCAAAAGCAAAACCTGTTGGAATTGATCAAACGTTTTCGATCCAAAGTGTATCACGCGGGAATCAAATGTCCGTAGGATTCTTTGATAGAAAGAGAAATCACAAAAAAGGGTATGTTGCTGCCATTTTGAAAGGATTAAGAAGCACCGAAGTAATGTCTAAACCCAATGATTTAAAACAAAGATAAAGGATCCCAGAACAAGGAAACACCCTTTTAATTGTCTCGATAGTCTCAATAACTGGATCAGACTGAAGAATCAAAATAGAATTTTAAACGAGACAAACAAAAGGGGGTAAAGACCACTCAATAAATGAAATTTATTAAAGATTTTTTCCTTTAAGCTATTTGAGAGTTATCCAACTTGAGTTATGAGTACGAATGGTTTCTTTTTCATTTTCAGGAAGGAAGAAGAAAAAAAAAGACTTAAATCATAGTCTAATTGATTTTATAGGCTCATTTGTCATTTATTAGAATTCCATACATAGACAAAACTTCGAATCAAATCATTTTTTCTCGAGCCGTACGAGGAGAAAACTTCCTATACGTTTCTAGGGGGGGTATTATTCATCTACATCTATCCCAATGAGCCGTCTATCGAATCGTTGCAATTGATGTTCGATCCCGAAGGGAAGGAAAAGATCTTCGAAAAGTGGGTTTTTATGATCCACTGAAGAATCAAACTTATTTAAATGTTCCTGCTATTCTATATTTCCTTGAAAGGGGTGCTCAACCTACAGGAACTGTTCAGGATATTTTAAAGAAGGCAGAAGTTTTTAAGGAACTTCGACCTAATCAAACCAAATTCAATTAAAGAAATACCAAGGGGGGGTAGTGATTTGTATATAACTTTGTATAACTTTTCTCTACTATTTTTTTATTTCCCCCCTTAATCCTGCTTTATTCGTATCTATTTCTCATTGCTTCTGTCGAATTCCATGGTCGATAACAACAAAACCTTAGTTTATTGATCATATAAATCTCAAATTCGGACATTTCATTTCTTTCAATTATGTGGTTTTCGTTGGAATTTGACTAACCAACAAGGAATCCAGTTTGTTTATTCCACTTAGATTGATGAAATACATTAAAAATCCGATATTTTTTTTTTCCAATTCTTATTCTC